TTATTTTCATTAGAGATATTAGTACTGAGATTTAACTACATATTTTTAATCGTCATTTTTAGGTTATTTATGAGCATAAAAATGCGATGTTATTTATTCATATGTTATATATAACACGTGATGACATGAGTTAACATTACCAAAATTCGTTAACTCTGATGCGCTTGGTCGAGCTTTACTTGGTTTAGGGGTTTGACAAGAATAACAGGATTTGCTGAGCGTAGGGGGTAGGGGGGTTTAACGCGCGAAAACCAAAAGGGGGCATATAGTATAAGTTTGAGGTAGATAAGGATATATTATGCACTTGAGATAAACGTATGTAATTCTTAAATTATGTATAATATCATTCATAATTACTCTCACAATCAAGTAAAAATGTTCAACCTTGGCTCAACATTTTAGGGTGCACTTTGAAATGCAGATGAAAAGCAGACGTAAAAAGAACCTATGCCATTTAAAAGAACGCGAAGCATGTGGGGTTATTGAACATATGAACTACACAAGTAACCGGATGCAAGTATAGATCTCTAGGGTGGGTTACACATGCCATGTTCGTGAAAGAGAAGCCAGATGCAAGGAATAATTAATAATATACCTTATTTTCAGTGGTGTCCCTGGATGCAAAGTATAGATCTTCTAGGGTGGGTACACATGCCATGTTCGTGAAAGAGAAGCCAGATGCAAGGAATAATTAATAAATATACCTTATTTTCAGTGGTGTCCCTGGTTCTATCATTAACTATATGCAATTATATAAACTGGTTGGGTGGTTTCTTACTACATTAATAATTACTCAGGAAATGTATGTTGCCGACGTTCAGAGTAAAATTTAGGAGTACGACAGTTAGGTAGGCCAGGCACTGGCCTGGTTTAGATGAATTCGCATGGTGATTTATAAACCTATGCTTTATGTATACCTACATTTTTAGTACTTGCTTTGTGGTCTAAATAATTTTATGCTGATAGTACATAGATGTACTTATACATTAATGTAATATTATGCATATTATGTACTATGCCATACAGACCAGAAAATAGTTTAATTAAGAATTCTGGCTTTGGGAGCCAGGGGTGAGAGTTAAAATCTCTTTTTTCTGGCATTAGGGAGGACTTTAACCTCCGATCTTCGGATTACAAGACCGATGCTTTAAACTAAGCTACTAAGGCAAGCTCATTCCATTGCTTTATTCTCTAGTCAACCCGCTAGCGGTATTAAGACCAAGAATAGCGCAAAGTATAGGACGGATGCAACTTGTCCAATGATAATAAAGGGGTGTTCTACTGGTATACCCCCAATTCATGTGAGGATGGCCATGTCTGCGACTAGTGTCCAAAAGAGGAATTGGGTGAAAGGCCGGAAGGTTAGACCACGCTGTTTAGACGTGTGGAGGATTGGTACGACTAGAAGCACTAGGATGGAGAATAAAAGGGCTAAAACTCCGCCTAGCTTATTCGGGATCGATCGTAGAATGGCATAGGCGAAGAGGAAGTACCATTCGGGTTTGATGTGGGGAGGGGTGACTAGCGGGTTGGCGGGGGTGAAGTTTTCTGGATCCCCTAAGAGATTTGGGGAAAATAACGCCAGAGATGTAAGGGCTAGAAGTATAATTACAAATCCGAGCAAGTCTTTATAAGAAAAGTAAGGGTGAAATGTAATCTTGTCCGCGTCTGAGTTTAGGCCGGCCGGGTTATTTGAGCCTGTCTCGTGTAGAAATAATAGGTGTAGGACGATTGCTGCAGCAATAACAAATGGAAACAGGAAGTGGAATGCGAAGAATCGTGTTAAGGTTGCGTTATCTACCGAAAACCCACCTCAGATTCATTGCACTAAGACATCACCCACATAAGGTACTGCTGATAATAAGTTGGTAATTACTGTGGCGCCTCAAAAGGACATTTGTCCCCATGGTAAAACGTAACCCACGAAGGCCGTCATTATTACTAATAGGAAAAGGACAACTCCGATATTTCAGGTCTCCTTGTATAAGTAGGATCCATAGTACAGTCCGCGGGCAATATGCATGTAGAGGCAGATAAAGAAGAATGATGCTCCGTTGGCATGCATATTTCGGATTAGTCAGCCGTAGTTGACGTCACGACAGATATGTGCGACTGACGAAAAAGCTGTGGAGATGTCAGATGTGTAATGTATAGCTAGGAATAATCCTGTAAGGATTTGTGTGGCTAGGCATAATCCTAGAAGAGATCCAAAATTTCATCATACTGAGATGTTGGAGGGGGCTGGTAGGTCAACTAGTGCATGGTTGGCGATTTTAATAAGGGGGTGGGTTTTCCGTAGGCTTGCCATTAAGGGTTTTTATAGTTGAATAACAACGGTGGTTCTTCAAGTCACTGGTCTTGGTTAAAATCCAAGTAAAAATTATGACTTATCTTGTATCATTACTGTTGATGGCTCTGATTGTAGGGCTAGTTGCCGTGGCTTCTAACCCTGCCCCGTACTTTGCTGCTTTTGGCTTAGTAGTGGCGGCTGGGGTGGGGTGTGGGGTACTTGTCGGACATGGGGGGTCCTTCTTATCTTTGGTTCTGTTTTTAATTTACCTAGGGGGGATGCTTGTGGTGTTTGCTTATTCAGCGGCTTTGGCTGCCGAACCATTTCCTGAGGCGTGAGGGGATCGCTCCGTAATTGGGTATGTCTTAATTTATCTATTAGGAGTTGGGTTAGTGGTTGGTTTAGTGTGGGAAAACTGGTATGAGGGGTCCTGAGTTGTTATTGATAGTTTAAAGGAGTTCTCAATGTTACGGGGAGATGTCAGTGGGGTAGCTATAATATACTCATCTGGAGGTGGTTTACTAATTATTAGTGCGTGAGTGCTCCTATTAACTTTGTTTGTGGTATTAGAATTAACTCGGGGTCTTGGCCGGGGCGCTCTCCGTGCAGTCTAAATAGCTGTTAATAGAACGGCAAGGGTTATTGACAGTAAAAAAATAGTTAAATAAGTTTTAATTATGCCGCGTTGAGTATCACTAATAGTTTTGGCTATCTTCACTTGTGCGCAGGATAACCCCTTTGGGCCTACGGTTTCAAACCAGGTTTGGTCTACCAACTGTGTTGCAATGGATTGTCCTAAGACTAGGTTTAGTTTCGGAACCATCCGATGAATAATTGCTGGAAAATAGCCGAGTATATTAGAGAAGTGGTGGGAGGAGGCGGTGGGGGCAGCCTTAAATTGTTTACTGGTTAGTCCGGCCAGCTCAATGGCTGTAAGTAAACCAATGACTGTGACTGTAAGGGCAGCCATCTTTAAGACAAAGGGTATAGTTATGGTGGGAGTTTTCAGAGCTAGTAAGTTTGATGTAATAATAAGACCTGCAACAATACTACCTCAGGCGAGTCGTTTAATGGGGTTAATTACTAGTAAGTTGTTTTCGCTAATGGGGGATAGTGCGAGGAATCGAGGGGTGCCCATGGTGACGAAAAAAACTACTCGGAAGCTATAAACGGCTGTAAAGGATGTGGCAATAAGGGTTAAGGTGAGGGCCCAGGCGTTTAGGTAAGAGGTATTTAGTGCTTCAATAATGGCATCTTTCGAGAAGAAGCCTGCCAGAAAGGGTGTTCCAGTTAGGGCTAGGCTACCAATGGTTAGGCAGGTTGAGGTGAAGGGTAATAGGTTATGTAAACCTCCCATTTTTCGAATATCTTGTTCGTCGTTAAGGCTATGAATAATGGATCCTGAGCATAAAAATAATATGGCCTTGAAGAATGCGTGAGTGCAGATGTGTAGGAACGCTAACTGAGGTTGATTAAGACCGATGGTGACTATTATAAGGCCTAATTGGCTAGATGTAGAGAATGCCACAATCTTTTTGATGTCATTTTGTGTCAGGGCGCAGGCAGCTGTAAATACAGTGGTTAGTGCTCCCAGGCAGAGGCAGGTCGTTAGCGCCAAGGGGTTGTCCTCTATAATGGGGTGAAGTCGAATAAGTAAGAAGATACCAGCAACTACTATAGTGCTGGAGTGAAGTAGGGCAGACACTGGTGTAGGGCCTTCTATGGCGGAGGGCAGCCATGGGTGCAGACCAAACTGAGCTGACTTGCCAGTTGCTGCTAGGATTAATCCAATAAGGGGAAGTGTTATGTCAAAGGTTTTTGATAAAAAAAAGATCTGTTGAATTTCTCACGAGTTCAGGTTAACTGCAATTCAGGCCATACTCATAATAAGTCCAATATCCCCTACACGATTGTATAATACTGCCTGAAGGGCTGCTGTGTTTGCATCAGCCCGCCCATATCATCAGCCGATTAACAGAAATGATATGATGCCAACTCCCTCTCAGCCAATAAAGAGCTGAAAAAGATTATTAGCAGTCACGAGGACAACTATGGCTACTAAAAACAGAAGTAAATATTTAAAGAACCGTCCTATGTTAGGGTCCGAGTGTATGTATCAAGATGCGAACTCAAGAATAGATCAAGTTACATAGAGGGCAATGGGTGTAAAAATTAGTGAATAGTGATCAAATTTAAAACTAATACTAATATCAAAAACGGCCGTATTCATCCAGTGTCAATTAGTGACAATAGTCTCAGCTCCTTGATCTAGAAACAGAACAAGTGGGAAAAGGCTAACAAAAAATGAAGTGCTGACGGCAGTTTTAACATGGGTCGTGGCTCATTTAGAGTCCTTACGGGAAGGGCTGAGTGTTGTTAAGAGGGGGTAGATAAGAATTGTAATAACTAAAATTAGTGAGGACGATAAGATTAGGGTTGTTGGGTGCATAGCTTCCACTTGGATTTGCACCAAGAGTTTTTGGTTCCTAAGACCAATGGATGAGCTGTTATCCTTCAGAAGCGTGAGGAGGCCATGGAGTTTAACCATGGATATAAGTATTAGCAGTACTTACTGCCTCTGGCCCTCCTCGGTGAGTAAGGGGATTTTAACCCCTATCTTTAGAATCACAATCTAATATTTTAAATTAAACCATACTCACTAGTGGCATCAACCCCACATGAGCTCAGGCTTCGCCACTAGTAGAACAACGGGTAGAAGGTGAAGGACTATTAGTAAATGCTCTCGAGTGTGGAATGGTGAAAGCCCTTTAATATGATTTGGCGTTGGGCCTCGTTGAGTTATTAAGAATAAGTATAAAGAGTAGGCTGCTGTAATTAGTGTCCCTAGGCCTGTTAGTATGATAGTCCAGGGGGATCAGTTAAATAGAGTGGTGATAATTATGATTTCCCCCATGAGATTAGGCAAAGGTGGCAATGCTAGATTTGCTAAATTGGCAATAAATCACCAGACCGCAGTTAATGGAAAAATTATTTGGAGACCTCGAGCTAGTACTATAGTCCGGCTATGAGTTCGTTCATATGCAGTATTAGCCAGGCAAAATAGTGCGGAAGACACTAAGCCATGGGCAATTATTAAAATGATTGCGCCCGTAAATCCTCAAGAAGTTTGGATGAGGATACCTCCTGCCACTAGGCCTATATGGCTTACGGATGAATAGGCAATGAGTGACTTAAGATCTGTTTGTCGTAGACAAATTGAGCCAGTCATTAAAATGCCTCATAAGGCCAAAATAATAAAGGGGTAGGCAAGTTCTTTTGAGAGTGGGTCTAATATAACCATTATCCGCATTATGCCATAACCCCCTAATTTAAGTAGAACTGCTGCCAGAACTATAGAGCCTGCTACCGGGGCTTCAACATGGGCTTTAGGTAGTCAAAGGTGGACGCCGTAAAGGGGTATCTTTACTAAAAATGCAATTAGACATCCAGCCCATCAGATGCCGTGGCCTCAGGAGTTAAGTGTAAGTGGTTGAGAGTATTGTAAAATGAGCATGGACAGTGTTCCTGTCGTTTGCTGAAGAAGAAGTAGGGCAACTAAGAGTGGTAGTGAGCCTGCTAAAGTGTAGAATAAAAAATAGGTTCCGGCGTTTAAGCGCTCAGTTTGGTTCCCCCACCGGGTAATAATGATAAGCGTGGGGATGAGGGTGGCTTCAAATATAATATAGAATATGATAATTTCTGTGGCCCCAAATGCTATAATTAGGAAAGTTTGCAGGAAGGCTAAAAGTGTAATATATAGGCGCTGCCGAATGATTGGCTCAGGGTAAATGTGATTTTGGCTGGCTAGAATCATTAATGGAAGAAGTCAGCACGTAAGGACTAAGAGGGGCGTAGACAAGGGATCTGTGGCCAGGTACGTGTTGGAGGTTGATCATCCGGTTTCTGCTGTTCACTTCAACCAGGTAAGGCTAATAAATGCAATTAATAGGCTTTGAGCAGTTGTCGTAGGTCATAACCACTTAGGTGATGATAATCAAATTGTTGGGAATAGCATAAGCGTTGGGATCAGTACTTTTAGCATTGTAGTAAATTAAGATTTTGTAGTCGGTCGGTCCCGTGGGTGCGGGCCGTGGCAACTAAAAGGGCCAGGCCTGCACTAGCTTCGCAGGCGGAGAAGGCTAGGAGTAGTATTGGGGCTGCAGAAAATATGGTCGATTCAAATTGTATGGCTCATAGGGCCAGTGCAATAAATAAGGATAGCATCATTCCTTCTAGACAAAGCAGTGCAGAGAGTAAATGAGTGCGATGAAATGCTAGGCCTATTAGGCCTAATATAAAAGCTGAGGTAAAGCTGAAGTGTACGGGTGTCATAAGAGGGTCATGGAGTTAAACCATAATTTTCTGAGCCGAAATCAGAGGTCTTATATTGGACTAATCCTCTATTCTGCCCACTCTAGGCCTCCTTGGGCCCATTCATAAATCAGTCCTAGGGTAAGTAAAATTAAGACTGCTGTGGCCCAAAAAAAGGTGCTGGTGGGGTTGTGAAGTTGATCTCCTCAGGGTAGTGGAAGTAGAAGTGCAATTTCCAGATCAAACAGTAAGAATAAGATAGCGACTAGGAAAAACCGCAAAGAGAATGGAAGCCGAGCTGACCCGAGGGGGTCGAAGCCGCATTCATATGGTGAGAGCTTCTCCGCATCTGGGTTTATTTGAGGTAGCCAGAAAGACACGGTTGCTAACACAAGAGAGAGGGCTATTGTAATAGTTAAAATTGTAATAACTAAGTTCATTATCTTTCCTTGGGGTTCAACCAAGACTAGGTGATGGAAGTCACTCGTACTAGCATTAAATACTAGAAAGATATGAGCCTCATCAGTAAATTGACACGTAGAGGAATAATCATACTACGTCTACAAAGTGCCAGTATCAGGCGGCAGCTTCAAAGCCGAAGTGATGTTCAGATGTAAAGTGGTATTGGACTTGACGAAGTAGACAAACGGCTAAAAATGAAGAGCCAATAATAACGTGCAATCCGTGGAATCCTGTGGCCACAAAGAATGTTGAACCATAAACTCCATCCGCAATTGTAAAAGGTGCTTCATAATACTCCATGGCTTGCAAGGCGGTAAAGTAAAGTCCTAGTAAAATAGTTAATGCTAGGGATTGGATGGCTTGCTTACGATCACCCTCTATTAAGCTGTGGTGGGCTCATGTTACTGTAACCCCGGATGCTAAGAGAACGGCTGTATTTAATAACGGAACCTCGAACGGGTCCAAGGTAATAAGACCTGTTGGTGGTCAACACCCCCCTAGCTCGGGGGTGGGTGCTAAACTTGAATGATAAAAAGCTCAGAAAAATCCTAGAAAAAAGAATACTTCAGATGTAATAAATAGAATTATACCATATCGTAAGCCTTTTTGGACGGGGGGTGTGTGATGACCTTGAAATGTTCCCTCTCGGATAATATCTCGTCATCATTGATACATTGTGAGAAGCAAAAGTATTAGTCCAAGGGTTATAAGTGTGGTGGAGTGGAAATGAAACCAGATCGCTAAGCCGGATGTTATTAATAATGCTCCGATTGCGCCGGTTAGGGGTCATGGGCTTGGATCAACCATATGATATGCGTGTGCTTGGTGGGCCATTAAACGTTCTCTTGAAGGTATAGGCTAAGGAGAAGTACAAATACATAAGCTTGAATTATTGCGACTGCAACTTCTAGTAGTGTAAGGAGGAATAAGACGGCGGCTGTAATAATTGCTACCGTAGGCATCATAGGGAGAAGGACAAATACGGCGGTGGCAATGAGTTGAATAAGAAGGTGACCTGCGGTAAGATTAGCTGTTAGTCGGACACCAAGGGCCAAGGGCCGAATAAAAAGGCTGATTGTCTCGATAATAATTAGTACAGGAATTAAAGGGATGGGAGTGCCCTCTGGCAATAGATGTCCTAAGGCTACTGTTGGCTGGTTGCGTATACCAATAATAACTGTGGCGAGTCATAGTGGAACAGCAAATCCTATATTAAGAGACAGCTGTGTTGTAGGGGTAAAAGTGTATGGTAGAAGTCCAAGTATGTTGATAGTAATCAAAAAGATTATTAAAGAGGCCATAAGGAGTGCTCATTTATGACCCGCTAAGTTTAATGGTATTATAAGTTGGCTAGTAAACTGATTTATGAACCACCCCTGAATTGTAATAAGGCGGTTATTTACTCACCGAGAAGTAGAAGTGGGGTATAATACCCAGGGGAGAGCAATTGCAATAGCAATTAAAGGGATACCCAAGTAGGAGGAGCTTGCAAATTGATCAAAAAAGCTTATTGCCATGGTCAGTCTCAGGGTTCAGTTTTGTGTTCTTCAGAGTCAATATGTGTTGGCTCGTTAGGTGATGTATGACTTATCACTTTGGTGGGGATGATGGTAAGAAATACCAGTCATGAAAATACTAAAATTGCGAATCAAGGGGCAGGGTTTAATTGAGGCATTTCACTAGAGGTGGTTGGGAGGCACCATTCTTTGGCTAAAAGGCCAATGCTGAGGCCCAGATTTAGCTTCCTAGTGAGGCGTCTTCTAGTATTAGTGAGGATCAGTTCTCGAAGTGTTCAAGTGGAACTGCCTCTACTACAATAGGCATGAAGCTGTGGTTTGCCCCACAGATCTCGGAGCATTGCCCGTAGAATACTCCTGGTCGGGAGGCAATAAAGGCTGTTTGGTTTAGACGGCCTGGGACCGCGTCTATTTTTACGCCAAGGGAAGGGACGGCTCAGGAGTGTAATACATCTTCGGCTGAGACAAGTACCCGGATTGGGGACTCCATGGGAACAACCATTCGGTGGTCTGCCTCAAGAAGCCGAAACTGGCCTGGGCTTAGGTCTTGGGTTGGAATTATATATGAGTCGAAACCTAGATTTTCGTAATCCGTGTATTCGTAGCTTCAATACCACTGATGTCCTATGGCTTTAATTGTTAGGTGAGGGTCATTAATCTCATCTATAAGATAAAGAATTCGTAGGGAGGGGAGAGCAATCAAGACAAGAATTACGGCTGGTAGCACGGTTCATACGATCTCAATTTCTTGGGAGTCTAAGATATACTTGTTTGTAAGTTTTGTTGATACTATTGCGACAATAATATAAAGTACTAAAGTACTAATTAGAAAGACAATTATTAAAGCATGATCATGGAAGTGAAGAAGTTCTTCTATAACGGGTGATGCCGCGTCTTGGAATCCTAATTGTGTGGGATGTGCCATTAAGCCTAGGGCTCAAGACATGCAGGAATTTAACCTACGATTTCACCTTGACAAGGTGATGTAATTTACGAGTTTACTAATATCTTAGAAGGAAGTGACAGAGTGGCTATGTGGCTGGCTTGAAACCAGTAGATGGGGGTTCAATTCCTCCCTTCCTCGTTAATTTGATTGAACTTGAACAAATGCGGGCTCCTCAAAGGTGTGGTAAGGGGGAGGACACCCATGAAGTCATTCAACATTTGTTGCGGTTAGTTCCACGGATGAGACTTCCCGCTTGGCAGCGAAGGCTTCCCATAAAATAAAGAGGAACATAATTACTGCTACTAGGGAAATCAAGGACCCAATAGATGACACCGTATTCCAAAGGGTGTAGGCATCAGGGTAATCTGAGTATCGTCGTGGTATTCCTGCAAGGCCTAGGAAATGCTGTGGGAAGAATGTGAGGTTTACGCCAATAAATATTACCCCAAAGTGAATTTTAGTTCACGTGCTATGAAGGGTAAATCCTGTAAATAATGGAAACCAGTGGACGAAAGCTGCTATAATAGCAAATACGGCACCCATTGATAAGACATAGTGGAAATGTGCAACTACGTAGTATGTGTCATGTAATACAATATCTAATGATGAGTTGGCTAGTACAATCCCTGTTAGGCCGCCTACTGTAAAAAGGAAGATAAACCCAAGAGCTCAGAGTATTGGTGTTTCTCATTTAATAGAGCCCCCATGAAGGGTAGCCAGTCAGCTAAAAACTTTAACGCCTGTGGGAATAGCAATAATTATTGTTGCGGATGTAAAATATGCACGGGTGTCCACATCCATGCCTACTGTAAACATATGGTGGGCTCAGACAATAAATCCTAGTAGGCCAATAGCCATCATGGCTCATACTATCCCTATGTACCCGAAGGGTTCTTTTTTACCTGAATAATAGGCCACAACATGGGAGATAATCCCAAATCCTGGTAAAATTAAGATATACACCTCCGGGTGGCCGAAAAACCAGAATAAGTGTTGATAAAGAATGGGATCCCCCCCTCCCGCAGGGTCAAAGAATGTGGTATTAAGATTCCGGTCTGTTAGGAGCATTGTGATCCCGGCAGCCAGAACCGGTAAAGATAAAAGGAGTAGAACCGCAGTTACTAATACGGCTCATACAAATAATGGGGTTTGATATTGGGAAATGGCTGGGGGTTTTATATTAATTGTTGTTGTAATAAAGTTAATTGCCCCTAAAATGGATGACACACCCGCCAAATGAAGAGAGAAGATGGTTAGGTCTACGGATGCACCTGCATGAGCTAGATTGCCCGCAAGAGGTGGGTATACTGTTCACCCTGTACCGGCCCCAGCTTCAACACCGGATGAGGCTAATAGTAGAAGAAAGGATGGTGGTAGGAGTCAAAAGCTTATATTATTTATTCGGGGGAACGCCATATCAGGGGCCCCAATTATTAATGGGACAAGTCAGTTACCAAAGCCCCCAATAAGAATGGGTATTACTATAAAGAAAATTATAACAAAGGCGTGTGCGGTAACAATAACGTTGTAGATTTGATCATCGCCGAGGAGGGACCCCGGCTGGCTTAGTTCAGCTCGAATTAATAGGCTTAGGGCAGTTCCAACTATCCCGGCTCAGGCACCAAATACTAGGTAAAGGGTGCCAATATCTTTGTGGTTGGTAGAGAAGAATCAGCGCGTGATTGCCACAGGTAGGATGGCCGAAGTTAAGCGGCGGGTTGTAGCCCCGTAGATAGAGGTTTAAATCCTCTTCCTATCAAGCCCCGTAGTGGAGTACACGCTGGATTGCAAATCCAGAGACGCAGATTGACGTCTGCCGGGGCTTTCCCGCCTTACCCGGCTAACGGCGGGAAAGATAGATGAATGCCCGCTGGTTTGGGCACTTAGCTGTTAACTAAGAGTTTGTAGGATCGAGGCCTTCTCATCTAGAAAGGCCTTAGCTTAATTAAAGTGTCTGAGTTGCATTCAGAAGATGTGGGATAAAGTCCCGCAGGCCTTAATCAGGGACTAGAAGATTTTAACTTCTATTTAGAGCTTTGAAGGCTCTTGGTTTAAATTATCCTAAGTCCCTAGATGAGTAGTGCGATAATAGCGGGGGTAATTGGTAGTAATCCCAGGGCAATAATTGTAAATAAGGCAAGGATAGTTGTGGACTGAGCCGTTCGAGTTCGTCATGGAGCCGTAGTATTAGTCGTACTAGGGGAGATAGTAAGGGCCATGGCATAACATAGCCGGAGGTAAAAGTAAAGGCTCAATAAGGCGGCTAAGGCCATGATCGTTGCTGTAAGCGGAAGTTGTTGTTTTGCCATCTCTTGTAGAATTAATCATTTAGCCATAAAGCCGGTCAGGGGGGGGAGTCCCCCTAGGGATAGAAGGGCAAGGGCTGTGGTTGACACTAAAATTGGGGTTTTTGACCATATGGCTGTGACGGTGCCAACATTGGTAGCCGATGTCATTTTTAATGACAGGAAGGCGGTGGATGTTATGAACACATACATGCCCAGGGCGAGCAGGGTCAGATGGGGGGCATATTGTGAAATAATGATCATTCAGCCCATGTGTGCGATGGAGGAGTAGGCTAAGATTTTCCGCATCTGAGTTTGATTAAGGCCACCCCAACCGCCAATTAGTGTTGAAAGGAGTCCTAATAGCGTGAGTATAGCAGGGTTGATGGTGGGAGCCACCTGAATGATCAATGCGAGCGGGGCTAGTTTTTGTCAGGTGGACAAAATCAGCCCGGTAACTAAATCCAGGCCCTGAAGTACTTCTGGTAGTCAAAAGTGTATAGGGGCAAGCCCAATTTTGAGTGCTAGGGCGGCAATGGTTATTGAGGAGGCAATTGGGTGTGATATATCGTTGATACTTCATTCGCCAACTAGCCAAGCATTAGTGGTGGCGGCGAACAAAATTATTGCTGCGGCGGTTGCTTGGGTTAAGAAGTATTTTGTGGCCGCCTCAACTGCCCGTGGGTGGTGCTGTTGAGCTATCAGGGGAATAATCGCTAGAGTATTAATCTCAAGCCCCATTCAGGCCAGCAGCCAGTGTGAGCTGGCAAAAGTTAATGTAGTTCCTAACCCTAAACTGGATAGAAGGATTGTAAGTACGTAGGGATTCATTGATAGGGGAGGGATTTTAACCGTCATGTTCGGGGTATGGGCCCGAAAGCTTTATTAGCTGACCTTATCTTAGAAAGTGGTGTAGAGGAAGCACCAGGAGTTTTGATCTCCTGAGGATGGGTTCAATTCCCTTCTTTCTAGGAACTGGGGGGACTCTAACCCCCATAAGCCACTCTATCAAAGTGGTCCTTAAAAATTCAGGCACGGTTCCCTAAGAACTAGAGCTGCGGAGGGAGTCCCGCAAGTGCAATTGGGAGGGCGGTATGTCAGATAACCAGGGCTAAAGTTAAGGGAAGAAAATTTTTCCAAACCAAATGTATTAATTGGTCATACCGGAACCGTGGATAAGATGCTCGAATTCAGAGGAATACTACTGAAAGTAGTGCAGCCTTAGTTATTAAGTTAATGGTAGTCAATTCTGGCATAGATGGGATGTGAGATGCACCAAGGAAAAGAATGGCCGATATGGTATTTATTAGTAAGATGTTAGCATACTCAGCTAGAAAGAATAGGGCGAAGGGTCCACCTGCATATTCGACGTTGAAGCCGGAAACCAACTCGGACTCACCTTCTGTCAAGTCAAAGGGTGCACGATTTGTCTCGGCTAGTGTGGAGATGTATCACATTGCCGCTAAGGGTCAGGCCGGAACTACTAGTCAAATGCTTTCCTGGGTGGTGCTAAACATCTGTAGGGTGTAACCGCCTGAAAAGATGATAATAGATAGTAAAATTAATCCAAGGCTCACCTCATATGAAATTGTTTGGGCGACTGCTCGAAGGGCGCCAATTAATGCATACTTTGAGTTAGATGCCCACCCTGAGCCCAAAATTGAGTATACGGCTAGGCTGGATAAGGCTAGGACAAACAAAACTCCCAGGTTTAAGTCCGCTACGGGTTGGGGTATAGGTATAGGTGCTCATAGTATTATGGCTAGTGTCAATGCAAGTATTGGGGTAGCTAGAAACAAAAAGGGGGATGATGTAGATGGGCGGACGGGTTCTTTAATAAATAGCTTAACTCCATCCGCAATTGGTTGAAGAAGCCCATAGGGTCCTACAATGTTGGGCCCCTTACGCAATTGTATGTAGCCCAAAACCTTACGTTCTAGAAGCGTGAGGAAGGCCACTGCCAGCAGGACAGGAGCAATGTACGCGAGCGGGTTAACTAGATGTGTTAATAGAGTGTTTAGCATAACTAAGAAGAGGATTTGAACCCCTGGCTGAAAGGGCTTAGGCCTTTTGCAATTACCATGCTCTGCCATCTTAGTGAGGCCTTATTTTGGCCTGCATTTGAGTCCTCCCTTTACTTAATTTAGTTGTCTTCATTAATTAGGGGTAAGGCGTGCTTATAGCATAGGCCTCTTTTTTCCGGTCCTTTCGTACTAGGAAAAATGACATTACAGATAGAAACTGACCTGGATTACTCCGGTCTGAACTCAGATCACGTAGGACTTTAATCGTTGAACAAACGAACCCTTAATAGCGGCTGCACCATTAGGATGTCCTGATCCAACATCGAGGTCGTAAACCCTCTCGTCGATATGGACTCTCGGAGAGGATTGCGCTGTTATCCCTAGGGTAACTTGGTTCGTTGATCGGTCTAAGTGACCGGATCATATTTGGTCAAAATTTCTGTGACTTAGAAGTGTTATTCTTGGTTCTAGGGTTTAACCCAGTCCACTTGGAGGATTATCTGTTCTCCATGGTCGCCCCAACCGAAGGTAAAATTCCAATTTCTATTAGGTTTAGGCTTATTCAATAAGTTGCTTAACGTAGGTGAATTTGTACCTTAAGCTCCAAAGGGTCTTCTCGTCTTGTATTTATATACCCGCTTCTGCACGGGTAGATCAATTTCACTGACCTGAAAGGGGAGACAGTTAAGCCCTCGTTTGGCCATTCATACAGGTCTTCATTTAAAAGACAAGTGATTGCGCTACCTTTGCACGGTCAAAATACCGCGGCCGTTAAACTTGTAGTCACCGGGCAGGCTGGACCTCCTATACGTAGGGGTTCGCAGGAGGCGATGTTTTTGGTAAACAGGCGAGGCTTGTGTTTGCCGAGTTCCTTCCCTTTCTTTTAGTCTTTCCTTGATGGCACTCCAGTGTGGGTTTAACGATGTAAACGTTGTGTTGTTTTCTCGGATTCTTTAGTAAACACATTACCCTCTTTTTATGGGCTCGTTAATTTCCAGCGGTTTGTCCGATCTGGCTTACACTTGTGCTAGGAGAGGGTCATGCCCTCTTATTACTCATTCTAGCATGGTCTCTTCCATGGTGGCATGGAACGGCCTAATATTTTTAGGGGAGTAGGGCTATTTATCAGTATAATAAACTGCATGTCGTTTGAGCTTTAACGCTTTCTAGTCAGATGGCTGCTTTTAGGCCCACTGGAACGACTAGTTTTAGAAAATGTGACTCTTATCCTCCTATTTAAGGTTGTGTCCTTTATTAAAGGGGCTGTACCCCCTTTAACTAACTCTCGTATTTCTCTTCTATGCTTATTTAGATGTTTCCTGGTTGGCTGAAGGGGTACGAGGCTGAACTTCTATTCATTTCTTAGGCAACCAGCTATCACCAAGTTCGGTAGGTTTATCACCTCTACCCGGGGCTCTTCCCACTCTTTTGCCACAGAGACGGGTTCGCCCAAATAGGCTGTCCCGGGGTAGCTCACTTGGTTTCGGGATTTCAAACTAAAGGTCACTTTGCTTGTGTGGTGCTGGCTAAATCATGATGCAAAAGGTACGAGAGTTAGGCTCTGCTTTTTTGTGCTTATATGAATTATTTCATTACTCTTTCAGCTTTCCCTTGCGGTACTTTCTCTATTGCTTAAATTACCTTTTCCGTCTCCCGTACTAAGGTGGGAAAATGATTTAGTTTCCTAGTTTAATTAATGTTAAATTATCTATGGTGATAGGTTAATTTTGGTGGTTAAGCTAGCTGTCTGGCTCAGGGCGATCCAATTTGCATGGATGTCTTCTCGGTGTAAGGGAGATGCTTGACTGTCTCAGCCACACCCTGGGTTTGATCCAAGTGCACCTTCCGGTACACTTACCATGTTACGACTTGCCTCCCCTTGTCCGTGCTTTGGTGTTAGGAACATCTATCGCTGTATGACAGGGGAGAGTGACGGGCGGTGTGTACGCGCCTCAGAGCCGGGTTCAAAAGGACACTCTTTTTCCTTTTTACTACTAAATCCTCCTTCGAGTAATTTTTCAGGGTACTATCCGTGGGTCTTCTATAATAGAAAATGTAGCCCATTTCTTCCCACTTCGTGCGCTACACCTCGACCTGACGTTTTGAAATGTATTCATTTAGCTTACTGTTAATCCTTCACAGGGTAAGCTGACGACGGCGGTATATAGGCGGGGATGGCCAGAAGTGGTGAGGTTTAACGGGGGTTATCGGTTCTAGAACAGGCTCCTCTAGGGGGGTCTAAGGCACCGCCAAGTCCTTTGGGTTTCAAGCTAACGCTCGTAGTACCCGGGCGGACGTTTATTGTATAATAACGTCTAGGTTTACGGCTGAGCATAGTGGGGTATCTAATCCCAGTTTGTTTCTCAGTTTTCGTGGAGTCAGGTGGACTATATTAAAGCTACTTTCGCTTACGGGCTTCGGACACTCAGGAGCGTATGACGGCCAAGAGGCCCTTCGGCTTTATTTCTGCCTCCCCCTAACCACCCTTTACGCCGTGTTTATTAACTAGGGCCTCTCGTATAACCGCGGTGGCTGGCACGAGTTTTACCGGCCCTCTTAACACTAACTAAGTCAAGTTTTCACTTATGGCTTAATATTTATGACTGCTGAATTCCCATGGGGGTGTGGCGTGGCAAGGCGTTTTGGGCTAAAGTGTTAGTGCCTGATACCTGCTCCTCGTCCCCGGGCAGGGGATTAAGGGCATCCTCACAGGGGCGCGGATACTTGCATGTGTAAGTTGTGTTAAAGCTAACAGTAAAGTCAGGACCAAGCCTTTGTGCACGCGGAGCTTTCTAGGGCCCGTCTTAGCATCTTCAGTGCTATGCTTTATTTTAAGCTACGCTAGC